TTTGTGCTACAGATTTGATAATGTCGATAATTTCTTGTCAAGATGAAGATTCCATGATCGAAGACCATAGCTATCTCTCTTCAATTTGAATCTGCTAGATTGGTATTGGTTAGCTTAGTAAGTAATATCCCATTTCTAACTCCTGGGATGGGTCCCATTTCGTTGGGATGCAAAATGACCTGCTTAACTCAGCGGTTAGAGTATTGCTTTCATACGGCAAGAGTCATTGGTTCAAATCCAATAGTAGGTAGTAGTAGGTATAACTTATTATATACGAGAGTCAATGAGTATCTAAAATGGCTATCTAATAAGTTATACCTACTCATCTTTTCTTAATTGTCAACAAAGATCTTCTTCTTCAACCGTTAGGCAACAAAAAAGAGGTAGCCATACATGACTACCACCGCAAGGAAGTGAATAGTTTTTGGAGACATTATGAGTACCTCCTTATAAAAATCTTCTATGGTTTTTTTTTCAAAAAATTGATCAAAGTCAATTGTAAGTTTGATTTCTATATAATGAATATAGCAAGATTCAACAAGACAGTCAAGTACTCAAGTTCTATTCTCTCATAGAAATAGAATAAGATAAGAGTTGCTTCCTTTATTGATCTTTTTTTGATTTCTCTTTTTATAAGTAATTGTCGACTCTTATCTTAAGTCATTCAATCTCTTTTTCTTTTCTTCTTTCTCTTTCTCATCAATCTTGAAAAGAGCAGACCTAGTACAAACCCGATCAAAAGAATACCAGTTACACTACCGATTATCCAAAGAGGAATCCTTCCTCTTACTATAGTATTGGCCATTTAACCCGCTTCCCTCCACATTTCTTGACTAGTCACTTTGTCACATGCTTCAATCTGTTATCTGTTATATATGCATTTCTGTATGAATCAATATTCTGGCATTCCAATTCCTTCTCCATATCTCCAAGATCGATCCCAAATTGACGGGTTAGTGTGAGCTTATCCATGCAGTTATGCACTCTTCGAATAGGAATCCTTTTTCTGACCTGGCTTTCGTGCTTTGGTGGGTTTCTGAGATCTTTTTGACGGCTTAAGTTGTGTTGAAGGTATATTTCTATGATCCGGTCGATTGCGTCAAGCCCTCCATAGCAAGAGAAGCGGGGAAAGTATACAAGTTATTTTCTACTCGATTCGTATTAGTGAGTGATCCCGGCTCAGTGAGTCCTTTCTTCCGTGAGGAACTGTTGTCACCAGTCCTACTTTCTCTGTGGACCAAGTAGAAAGGGGACTCGTCGGGAAGAGGATTGTACGATGAGAGAAGGAAGGAGGTCAACCTCTTTCAAATATACAAGATGGATTTTGGCAATGCAATGTAGTTGGACTCTCATGTCGATCCGAATGAATCATCCTCTCCACGGAGGCCATGCCTGCTGGGCAAGAGGATAGCAAGTTCGAAATTATGTCTTGGTAGGACATGTATTTCTATTACTATGAAATTCATAAATGAAGTCGTTAATGGTGGGGTTACCATTATCCTTTTTGGAGTGACGAATCCTGTATGTGTTCCTAAGAAAAGGGATTTGTTCATTTTTCGGTCGGGGTCTAAAGGGGGCGTGGAAACACATAAGAACTCTTGAATGGAAATGGAAAAGAGATGGTTGCTTTGCTTACTTTGGAAATTGTAAGCTCTTTGGCGCAAGAGGAGGGGGTTGATCCTTATCATCTTGACTTGGTTCTGCTTCCTCTATCTTTTTTTAATACCGAGTCGGGTTCTTCTCCTACCTATATCGAATAGAAATGTTGAGCCAAATCTTCTTCATGTAAAACCCGCTTGATTTTGATCGTCATACGGTTTTATGAAACAATGTGCTATGGCTCGAATCCATAGTCAATCCGATTTCCGAGAGGGGCAGTTGACAATTGAATCCAAAATCTCCCATTCTTCTCGTATCCATAATAGTGCGAAAAGAAGGTCCGGCTCCAAGTTGTTCAAGAATAGTAGAATAGTGGCGTTGAGTTTCTCGACCCCTTGCCTTAGGATTCGTCAGTTGTATTTCTCGATGGGCGCAGGGAAGGGATATAACTCAGCGGTAGAGTGTCACCTTGACGTGGTGGAAGTCATCAGTTCGAGCCTGATTATCCCTAAACCCAATGTGAGTTTTTCTATTTTGCCTTGCTCCCCCCCCCCCGCCGTGATTGAATGAGAATGGAAAAGAGGCTCGTGGTATTCACGTAAGGTGACATATATGTTATTCTATTTCTATCTTATTCGATTTATTTAAGTAAAAAAGAGTGAATAAGACAAAATTATTGAATTATTTAAATGAAAAAAGAAAATAAAAAAGCTAGATTTCTATTCTAACTAGAATTCGAAAAATCTCATTGAGTCCAATTCGAAAAAGTTTATGCTAACTCGGGTCGGGGTTGACATAGACATATAAGTCATGTTATACTGTTAAATGAACATCTTTTTTTTGGCTATGATGGTTAAATCGAGCTAAACTAAAAGGAGTCTCATATGAAAGAAAAAATCTTTGGCTTTCTAGTATTCGTCTTTCTAGTAGTTGTACTTGTGCACGCCTATATCATCTTTGGATCTTAATCTTGAAAAGTCAAATTGAGATCCACTGAAAAGGAGAACTTAATATCAATATATTGATATTAAGTTCTATTCTATCGATTCCTATGATTCTACCAACCATAAGATCTCAAAAAAAAAGATCCCAGGAGCGATCATGTACACAATACAACTTCCAATTGAGAGCATCTAGGATCAAGGAGGAAATTGCTCGCGGTATTCGTGAAAAATCGAATAATCAAGTCGATGCGATTGAAACCTCTCTTGAACGAGTCTTTACGATTCTCAAAGATTATATAAAACAGAGGGTCAACAAAGAGGCAGCTTTTGATCTCTTCTATAAGATCCTTATCCAAGAGGTACGACAGATGTTTATCGAGGACGTAAGGCGCACTCGTAAAAATGGAGGACGATGAAGATCAAAAAGATCCCTTTTTTGATCGATTAAACATGGCAATGATTTATTGAGACACAGAAGATTGCAACACAAATGACCTGTTACTTATTTTGATTGCAATCATTTTGGCGTCATTATAAGTATTGGCATAGGAAGGAATGGGGGGTAATGAAGATTCCAGATAGAAGAAAGTATCTGTGACTAATCTTCTTTGCTCCTCTATTTCTCTTTACCTTACTCTTTTTAGAATCGAATCGGGATTTGATAGTTTAATTAAATAGAGAGAACCTAGATTCAATTATTCGTTCTAGCTATAAGACGACTTCTATTCCTATTATTTCCTATTATTCATTTTTAATAATTACATAGGATGACATTCTTCTACTTTCTTTTCTTATTTACTCTTGTTTATTCGAAATTGTAATGTAATAATATAGACACATTTCTTTATTTCATTACTTCTCTTTTTGACGATCTTTAACTCAGAATTGATCACAAGAGTGCCTTTGGCACACACACCACTCAATCAATAGAACATTTCTATTAAATAACAATGGCAGTTCCAAAAAAACGTACTTCTCTTTCCAAAAAAAAGATTCGTAAAAATCTTTGGAGAAAAGAAAATGCATATAGTGAAGCAAGAAAAGCGATTTCTTTCTCAAAATCCATTTCAAAAAAGATCGATCTAATCGTGAAAAATTGGTTAAGTTAACAAGAAGGAGGCAAATCCAAATGAAAGATTCGTTCTATATAAAACTATATAAAAGAAAACTATAGAAAAGAAAAAAAAATCAAAGTCTTTCAGATCTTTTAAAAAGAGAAATAAAAAAAAGATCTTGTTTTTTTGAGTAATTGTGTAATATCCTTTTTGATTCTCATTCATATAAGATTTTGAATGAGTTTCAATTCAACTAAAAATGCTATAATATAAGAAGAGAACTTTTCAAATAATTGATCCCAATTTCTAGAAAAATTGAAACTTAGGCAAGTACTTTTAAAAACATAAAACAAACATTCATGGAAATAAAAATATTTCATTTAATTTATAATGAGAACATATCCACAAGTAATCAAGACTCTATGGTTAGGGTTACACAAAATTGGCGAGACTTTAGCTAAAATAGCTACTAGTAGCGTAATAGTAACGATTCCTATTGGGCCAATCAGTATTGGAGCTGTTTGTTTCGTTCTCGGAATTGCAGTAAATAGGCGACTGTCAGAGCTCCAAAAGAAAAAAAAGAAAAAAAAAAATAGAAAAGCAAGAGACAACCTGGCGAACTGAAACATCTTAGTAGCCAGAGTCAAAGTAATAGGTAGGGATGACAGGATTCGAACCTTTGACATTTTGTACCCAAAACAAACGCCCTACCAAGCGGAGCTACATCCCTTGCAATTGGTTTACACTCTAATTGTAAAAAATCCTTGTTTTTATGCAGATATTTTTGTATAATGAAATTGAACTATAATTAAATTGAACAAATAAATGAAATTTGATTTTATTAAGTGTATAATGAAATTGAACTATAATTAAATCTATATAGAGTAATTGAATTCTATCTATTTCATTTTTTTTTTTCTTTTATTCTAATAGAGTCTAATACTCTTTTTGAACTCAATAGAATCTAGAGTTTGGAATAGAGAAGTCGAATCGGGATTTGATAGTTTAAATAGAGAGAACCTAGATTCAATTATTCGTTCTAGCTATAAGACGACTTCTATTCCTATTATTTCCTATTATTCATTTTTCAAAATTACATACATGATATGACATTCGTCTACTTTTTTTTCTTATTTACTCTTGTTTATTCGGAATCTAAGACAAAACAAAAGATCCATCCAGTAACTATTAAGTCAGAAAAAAAGAAATGAGAAATCGCATGGGAAAATGGAACATATTTAGTCAATTTAGATAGAAAAATGCTATAATCAGGTATGATTGCACCAAATAGGGGATCTAGCCTAGATCAAATACGATTGTAAAAAAAAACGAGGATAAAATAAAATACCTTGAGGTATATTAATTAGTATGTATCTACTGAAATTCAATGGGTTCACGTATAAATGTAAATGAAAGAGAGGGGCATTCTATTTCTATGGAGATCCTCATTAAAAATTTGAAAAGGGGGATATGGCGAAATTGGCAGACGCGACGGACTTAAATTGGCTTGAGCCTTAGTATGGAAACCTACTAAATGATAACTTTCAATTGAACAAATAAATTATACAGACAGCGCATATTCCTTTCTTTTTTTTACACACAAATCTCATATGGGAATTCATTCTCATATGAGAATATAGAAGCAAAGAAGATCCATTTTTGGGCAAAAAAGCATCGGTCTTTTCTTTTGGACAAACAATATTCCTTTCTTTTTTTTTTTTATATAATTCGATTTTTTCAACAAGCCATGACACTAAATATAACCAGATCCCGAATTCCTGTAGAATTTTTATGTCAATTAATAGTAGGTTTAGCATTGCTTAAAGCACATTTGAATCTACATTTTAGCTCTTTATATAGCGGAGGACAAACCTTATTAGCTATCCTATATCTGCGGGATTTACAGGAAACGGCGTTACAAGAAGTGATCTTAGAACAGAGGGTTAAGCAGTTATTGAATAATTCGGAAAACCCGTCTAGTAGATTAACTGTCAAGACCCTCAATTTACCAGATATTATGTTTAGGAATTCTGACGAAAGTCTAAAAAGGTTTGTTTTTTGGCAAACCCCTGACTCTTTCGCTCAAGTGAGCGAAAGCGCTGCTTCTATTGCAGATACAAGTGAAAGTGAAAGGATACAAGAAGTCGTCTTCGATTGGATGATTCCTCTGTGGGATTCGACTTTTGTGATTCCTGCCAAGCAATTTAACGGAACTAGAATCCAGCAGGGAAGAAGGCTGATACCAACAGGAGAAAAGCTTTTCTATAAAGCTCTTAGGGGTCATATTAATACACAAGCTATCATATCACCTTACGAATGCCAGCTTCGCTATCGTGTGATCTGTCGTCAAGCTCGCTGGATCCGTATCCGGGTCCCGGCCAACGTGGCTCTTCTGACTTCGGATGTCTCCTGCATAGCTAAATCTGTGATTAACAATGCCCTTCTAGGGTTACCTGGTTATTTTGGTCCTCGCCTTGAGCAAGGGATAGCACCATTGAGACAGAGACTGTTAATCAAAGAAACGTCTACGGTAGCAGAAGAAAGGCAGACGTACTTCACCAATGCAAGAAAGTACATAGCTACACGGGAGTCTATTGGCTGGCTGATTCCCGCGAGGCCTTTTTCTTGTCCACCTCCATCTGGAGGTGACGGGATCTGGTTGGCCATCATTTTGCTGATTGGAAGTCTTAGTATATTCTGGATTACTAAGCGAATTTGGCGATGGCTTTTGGTCATTTGGCGATGGCTTTTGGTAATTTGGCGTGGCTTTCGAACGAACTCAAATAGATCAGATCTTAATGAATAAATTATTCATCAAGATTGGTTTGGGGAACCCCCAAACCAATCTAAGTGTATTATCTAGCATAGAATAGATAGGAAGATTCCCTATGCCAACTATTAACCAACTTTTTAGAAAGCCAAGAAAGCCAATCAAAAATGTCACGAAATCCCCCGCTCTTGGGGGATGCCCGCAACGACGAGGAAGATGTGCTAGGGTGTATGTGTGACTCGTTCAGATTATAGCTAGAAGAAAAAATAGAAAAAAAAGAACTCTAGACATTCTCTCAAACTAAAAGAATCTCTCATATCCATTTCCTTTTCATTGTATGGTTTCGATTCGTCTAATCAGCTCGATCTAAGATCAGACTGAAGCAATTTCCCATTGGCAGAAGATCTTATCCATTAAGCGGGAGAAGCTCGATTTGAAAAGCAAAAAGAAGCTGCTCACATTCTTGGAAAAACGGACTAAGAGGGTCAGCGAACTCACTAATCTTCCAAATGAGATACCGTTACTGTATAGGTTGATCTCGTTGTGAAAGACCTCTTATTGGATAATTCATGGGTAGGGCCAAGGAAGTAGAACTGTACAAGTTAGGAATAAGATGGACTATGAAGTAAAGAGCTCCGGTGTATAGAAAGGTCCTCACCGTTTAAGAAATAACCATAGAAACGAAGGAAGCCACTCTTTTTTTAGATTGATCAATCTCTATTTACTACTTTTTTGCTTATCTAGTATCAATCTAATCTCTCTTTCTTTTCAAGGTCAAATGCCTAGAAAAGAAAAAAAAAGAAAAGATCGTGGTCGGGAAGGTTCTAGTAGCAAAAGCCATTGGAATCTTTCTTTTATACATTGGAAAAAGCCAATGAGATCTTTAAATAGGACAATGGCAAGAAAAGAATAACTCAAATAAAGAAAATGAAGAAGTTATTCAATAAATAAGACGTATATAAATGGTCAGAAGGTCGGCAAATCATTTCTGGGATAAGAAATGGGAATCTGTTTGGTCCACGCATTGGGACTCACGGTGGTCAGAATTTTGGGAGTCACGTTCAGACGACTCCTCTTCCTATTGGAAGGCGTTCTGCTATAACGACTTGAAGTTTCAGAAGTATAATCAGGATGATTACCTTAGGTATTGGATACAATTTGGGATACAATTTGAAGACCTGACTGAATCTCCCTGTCAAGACCTTGGTGAAGCTGAAAATCAGCGCTTGTCCCGTTACTGGAGTTTCTATTGGTATAGCCAGTCTAAGCGCTATTGGTTCAATTACTGGAGTTTATTTTATCGTAACTCCAAAGATCCTTTCAGTTTCTTTTTACGTACTTATTGGTATTGCTATTGGCATATATACTTTGTTTTTGTTAGTGATGCACCACCGGAAAACGGGAGTTTGACAGTGACTGAGTATTCGAGTGAATACCCCACTGAGCAATCATCAGATTCTGATCTATCATCATGAATAAAAAAAAATGAATTCTACTAGAAGATCAAACAAGTCTTAGAGTATGCCAGTAGTTACATCCTTTGTTTCTCTTTTCATCTTCGGATTCCTATCTAATGACCCAGGACGTAATCCTGGACGCGAAGAATAAAGAAAAAGGGGGGCTTGACTGTCTTGAGAAATTGTCGTAGGATTTTTCTCTATACCTTTAACTCGAAAAAAGAAGTTGAATGAAAGAGTTAAATACCTGCAAACAAATCAAGAAGAAAAGATTCTTTATATATACATATTCTATCTAATAAAAAAAAGGATATAAAAAGGGTGCTTTGATCGAAATCTTGATTCGACTCATTTCATTATTCTTTGGAGTAGAATACTTCATAAGATTTCGCTTCGTTGATCATTTAGTTCAGTTTTTATTTAGCTTTAAAGAAAGATATCAAAAAAGGGAGTCTTTATGTCGCGTTACCTAGGGTCTCGTTTAAAAAAAATACGCCGTCTGGGGGCTTTACCGGGACTAACTAAAAAAACTAAAAAAAAAAAGACCGGGGTTGAAAGTTATCGTAGAAAGAAATCGCGTTTCAGAGAAAGATCTCAATATAGTTTTCGTTTAAAAGAAAAACAAAGATTACGTTTTCATTATGGTATTACAGAACGACAATTATTTAAATATTTTCGTATTGCAAGAAAAGCCAAGGGGACAACAGGTCTGGTTTTACTACAATTACTTGAAATGCGTTTGGATAACATCCTTTTTCGCTTGGGTATGGCTCCGACTATTCCTGGAGCCCGCCAATTAGTTAACCATCGACATATTTTAGTTAATGGTCGTATAGTAGATATACCAAGTTATCGTTGCAAACCCCAAGATCTTATTATGTCGCGAGATGCACAAAAATCGAAAACTCTCATTCAAAATGCTCTTAAATCATCCTCTCGTAAGATATTGCCAAAACATTTGACTCTTCATCGATTACCTTATAGAGGATTAGTCAATCAAATAATAGATCGTACGGGGGTTGGTTTGAAAATAGATGAAGTGTTAGTCGTAGAATATTATTCCCATAAGACTTAAAAAAAAAAATAGATTTGGGCAATCTTCTTCCTTTTACCGAAGTCAATTTACAATTTACTTAATTTACTTTAGGTTAAAGTTTAAGGGGTTTGATCCGGGTTTTTCTCCCACCCATCTCAGATATTCCGGATTTTATCATTCATGTATTGTACATTGACCGATCTTTTTTCATTCCTTGTCCATCCTAGTGGAAATTGATTTCTATTAAAAGAAAAGAAAAAGGAGGAGCTATTTGTTATAAAAATGGAATCTCTTGTTGTTTGAGTTGTTGCGGTCAGGAATGTTGGTGAAATTGATGAAGGTACGGAAAGAGAGGGATTCGAACCCTCGGTAAACAAAAGCCTACATAGCAGTTCCAATGCTACGCCTTGAACCACTCGGCCATCTCTCCTATAAAATCATTATGAACCAGAAAGCAAATAAATAGGCAGTCCTTCTGATTTCCTATTGATATTGAATTTTGGTGTGGATAGATCCGACTAACCTATTCGAACGAACTAAAAAATAGACAATCTTTTTTTTTCAAAAGATTGACTTTAACACCTGATGGGTTACAATCAAAAGTCTTTTCTGAAAAGCTAAAATAAAGACATATATCTATTCCTATTTGTTTGCGACGAGAAGACTTCCGACCCTTTTTTTCTGATATTATACCGAAGTCAATCAATGAATGATAAGGAATCAATTGATTGATGGGTTTATGCTTTTCGATCATGATCTTTTTTATTACGATTCCATAACAATTTGCAAATTCCTTTCTTGTTTTAAAGTCTTCATCAAAAAATCCCTTACTCGATAGATCTATTACAAATTCGTGAATCATCCCATGTTCGACTGCATAGTGTATACTCACTCTGCATACAATCCAAAAAGGTTATTCTATTTCCATTTCCATCATCAATAATTATTATAGTCTTTTTCCTTTCTTTTTTGGATCCTAATTCAATCAATTCGACCTAATCTCAAATCCGTAGGAAAGATTCTTCTGGTTGACTGAGATCAGAAAAGTTCCCTTCATTTTGATATTACTAAGTTTGGATGAATTCAAATTGGATTCAATTCTTTTCTTTTTTTATGAATCTCTAAAATGTTATTTCGTCCTCTAGAATTCCTATGTTTGTGGGATTATTTCCCCACGAGGAGGAATGAAAAGAATTATAGAATGGATTGTTGCCTATGTCTAGATCGCGTATAAATGGTAATTTTATGGATAAGACCTTTTCAATTGTAGCCAATATCTTATTACGAATAATTCCAACAACCTCAGGAGCAAAAGAGGCATTTACCTATTACAGAGATGGTGTGATTTGATTTTTTTCTATTGAAAGAAATCTACGCTTATTGAAGGTGAAGTTTTGAAATCGAATAATTCCTTCGGTCGTGTATCCCCGATTGATGCAGCCTCAGATGCTATTCTTCCATTCTAGATTTTAGTATTGAGCGAAAGGTTATACACCTATCTATAGGTTCTTTATTACAGGTCGGTCAATCCTATTCTACTCGTACCAATAGGTGGTGCGGCATAGGGGAAAAAGCACTACACCTAGAAATCAACGACACAAAAGCTTTGTTAAAACTACCTCCTTTCTGTCTATGGATTGGGACTAGAAAGAATGGTTGGGACAACAAGCATCCGTCTCGTTCGTACTTTGGTTACCCGTATAACTATCAAAGACTGTTGAAGTGAAAAATTCCTGGAAATTAGGGGGCGTTGAGGACAAAGAAATTGTTGGAGTTACCTTTTCTATCTAGTACCAAATTAACAAAAGCTCTTGCGCAGGAAGGTTGGCTAGAGATTTCCTGTAAAAATATTAGCCCCACTCAGTTCATAACGAGACTACTAAAAAAATGGAATCAAAAAAGACAAAAGATTAAAATAGTCTCATTATGCATATAAGGGAGGAGCCGTATGAGATAAAAATCTCATGTACGGTTCTGGAACGGAGATTTTTGAATTGAATAACGACCGTAACGGATGTCAGCTCAATCCGAAGGAAATTATGCGGAAGCTTTACAAAATTATTATGAAGCTATGCGACTAGAAAGTGATCCCTATGATCGAAGTTATATACTCTATAACATAGGCCTTATCCACACAAGGAATGGAGAACATAGAAAAGCTTTAGAATTTTATTTTAGGGCACTAGAACGAAACCCATTCTTACCACAAGCGTTTAATAATATGGCTGTGATCTGCCATTACGTGCGACTATCTCCACTATAGAAAGAAAGAGAAGAAAGGAAAGAAAGACCTTCCTAATGAAATACTAAAAAGCAACTAGGCTCTCTACATATATAGATCGTTCAAAATAACGATTTTTATGAGCTGTAGAAAAAGACACTTCTCGAAATATGAAGAAAAAAGATATGCCTAGATCCTTTATTCTATGGATAAAAATCTAATTGATAGAGCGGAAGCGCCGTAAAGATCAATTAATGAGGTTTTGGCCCAATCCATTACCATTAAGAACTGCTTACTTATGCCATACATACTATCAGACAGATAAAAGTAAGGAATCCACTTATGTAATAGAGCCGATCCCCTACGGTCTTGAGCAGCGGTGTAGGATCAGATCCCAAGGATAGTAAGTCTTTTCCTTCTTAGGAAGGAAAGACTTTTTCAAGGATTCTATATCAATTTCAACGAGATAGTTACCTTGTAGAAAATGCTAACAATAGGAAAAAATGCCTATCTTCGGAAGGTGGGAGAAAGGAGAAAACTGATTATTAATCAAGATTCAAGTTGAAAACTTATGTTATTAACCTCTTTTGGTAAACCCCCCAAAACTGGGCTAAATCTAGCGGAAATCTCATTCTATTCGATAGATAATAAGTAATAGGTAAAGTCAAATAGACAGCAAATAACTGGTGAGCCGTATGAGTTAGGAAACTCTCAAGTACGGTTCTAAGGGAAGGAATTGACGCGCCTATTCTTACCGGGGAGAACAGGCCATTCGACAGGGAGATTCTGAAATTGCGGAGGCTTGGTTCGATCAAGCTGCTGAGTATTGGAACCAAGCTATAGCACTGACTCCCGGTAATTATATTGAAGCGCATAATTGGTTGAAGATTACGAGGCGCTTCGAATAACAGAAAAGTAACTAATTCAAAGTTTTTCGATTTCTTAGAATTAATATCTTATGGGATTTGGATTCTATGGGATTTCATAAAAAAAGATTTCTAAGAAAAAAAGATTAATTTCCTGCCGGGTATATTGGCAAGAATTGATCGAAACTTTAGCATGGGCTCAGGACCGAACACCTTTGGCCAATTTGATTCGATGGAGAGATAAACCAGTAGCTCTTTCCATTGTGCAAGCAAGATTGGTTGGATTAGCCCACTTCTCTGTAGGTTATATATTCACTTATGCGGCTTTCTTGATTGCCCTACATCGGGTAAATTTGGTTAATTTAGGTGAATGGTTTGTATCCATCAGTCATTTCTTTCGATGGAGAAGGGGCTACACCTTCTTCTATTTTGACATCTAGGATTCGATTCTTATTATTTTTATTATTGAGACTTGTAGGAGGAACTAAACCATTATGGCAAAGAAAAGCTTGATTCAGAGGGAGAAGAAGAGGCAAAGATTAGAACAGAAATTTCGTTTGATTCGTCGATCCTCAAAGAAAGAACTAAGCAAAGTTATGTCAGTGAGTGAGAAATGGGAAATTCATGGAAAGTTACAATCTCCACCACGTGATAGTTCCCCTACACGTCTTCATCGACGTTGTTTTTTGACAGGAAGACCGAGAGCTAACTATCGAGACTTTGGTTTATCTAGACACATACTTCGTGAAATGTTTCATGCATGTTTATTGCCAGGGGCAACAAGATCAAGTTGGTAAGGATTCAAATATCCTTTCATTTCTTAAAGAATCAAAAGTTGCAGATAATCTTTTTTTTTTACTTTTCCTTGAAGTGCTGATTACTAATCAACAAACCTTGATCAACAAGAGAAAAAGCGACTTCCTCCTAAAATTAAGAAAACGAATTCCATCTTCCTACATTTGTATATCAAATGGAAAAAAAAAATCTCAATGCACATCTCTGATGTGAATTTATCGAATGAAGTAACTTAATATTATGGAAGCTTATGATGATCTTATGGAAATGTATAAGAATTTCCTAAATTTCCTAAATGCAGACTACGAGCCGTCTTTTGACCGGAATGAGGATCACGACGAATTGGAATTCGAAGGATTTGTAACCTTCAATAGATTAGTCAGGGATAATTCCAGATATGCATTACGTAAATTCGTCGCTCTTTACGTGTTTGACTCATTTCTTATTAATGATTAATGAGGATCTTATTAACGTTGAGGACGACGTGGAGATGATCTATTTCTATGAGGAACTACAGCCCCGTATCGACTCCTCTTTCGATCAATTCGCCAAAGAACATGCTGAATTTATTATAAAACTAGAAAGCCAGTTTGAGTGGGCGAACGAATTTGAAAAGCAAAACAGACAGTTATTAGTAAGGTTATTAGTGAGATTATGGGCAAAGAAGCACGTGAAATTGTGGTTCTACCAATGGTATTACCGATTTGGGCTTTCCCCCGATACTTTTTCGGAGTCAGACCGTAACGTTTTTATGGGCAGATGCTATAATCAATGGTGTCAATCTGTTGATTATTTCCTTAAGGAGTCAGACGACAAGGAATTAAACAAGAAGGAGTCAAACGATTAACTTCTTTTTCAAGATCAAGAAACCCATTTTCTTCCAAAAAAGATATTAATAATCACAGAAGCAAGAAATAGGAGGTATAACTATGAATCTCAAAGGACGTATAGTGGGCTTTCTCACAATCGTACTCCTTCACGGATTTATGATATTTCGATCTTAATCTTGAAGAATCAAATTGAGATCGATGAAGGAGGTATGGGGAAGGGATTGGATAATTATAGAAACTTCCAACTCGAAAAAAGGAGTTGAATGAAAGAGTTAAATACCTGCAAACAAATCAAGAAGAAAAGATTCTTTATATATACATATTCTATCTAATAAAAAAAAGGATATAAAAAGGGTGCTTTGATCGAAATCTTGATTCGACTCATTTCATTATTCTTTGGAGTAGAATACTTCATAAGATTTCGCTTCGTTGATCATTTAGTTCAGTTTTCATTTAGCTTTCTTATTAAGAAAAGAAAGATATCACATTAAGAAATAAAGTGAGGAAAAACAAATATGAAAAGAAGATCCTCTGTTCGTAAATCTTGTAAAAGATCTAGGCTGATCCGTAATTACTGTGCTTATGATGAGAAGAACACTGACAACATTAACAATGATAAAAACAAAGGAAAATCCCAACGATTTCGAAGGTTAAATGGATTCTGGAAAAGATATTATAATAAGATATGGTGTCGAGTCGACTTTTTTGGCATGTGGTCGTACGACTTCATTCTTGTGAAAAATGGGCCTCTTAAAGATAAAGACAACCCGTTTTCTTTCGAGAAGCCTATCTATTTAGATGAGTTAGATGAGGAGGACTTACGGGCGGCCCGTCGTATCCAGTTCCATTCAAATAAATTGGCGAAAGAACATGCGGAATTTCTTGTCAAAATAGAAAGCTATTTGGAATCAGCCGACGAAATTGAGAAGGAAGAAACAAAGTTTTTGATGGAGTTTTGGTCGGATTTTTACATGAGATTTTGGTTTCAAAAATGGTATTTGGCATAAATGCCAAATACCAATACTCTATCTGAGTCTGGATGTAAGATTTTGATGGACATCTTTTATCTAACATGGTGTTACGATGTTAAGTATTTCCGTATAAGAATTTATAAACAATAGTGACAAATAAGTCACTTTGAAATCCCCCGCTTTTGGGGGATGCCCGCAAGGACGAGGAAGATGTGCTAGGGTGTATGTGTGACTCGTTCAGAGATTATAGCTAGAAGAAAAAAAGAAAAGAGAGGGAAAAAATAGAAAAAAAAGAAGCCAAAAACGGATTCCAAATGAAAACAAATTCAAACTTGAAAAGGATCTTTCTGATTCTCGAAGAATGAGGGGCAGGGGGATTGATCGAGAAAGATCTCTTGTTCTTATTATAAGATCGTGGTTGGATCCGCATATGTTTGGTAAAAAGAATAACCTTCT